TGAAGTTTTTCTATTTGGAATCGTCTTAGGTCTAATTCCTATTACTTTAGCAGGATTATTTGTAACTGCATATTTACAATACAGACGCGGTGATCAGTCGGACCTTTGATTGAATAATATTTTTTTGATTGACCTCCTGTAAGGAGGGGGTCAAATTCAAGTAGCAATTCAACTGTGTTTTGTTAAGTTTTATTCGGCATAACATAAACGGAATCACGCTCTGTAGGACTTGAACCTACGACATCGGGTTTTGGAGACCCGCGTTCTACCGAACTGAACTAAGAGCGCTTTCTTATGACAGGGGATACGATTGGAAAGAAAAGGATTTTTTTGTACCTCCAATCCATCTTGCTTGCATACATCGATCGGTATGCAAAAATGAAAAAGGATTCTGTCCAATTTGAATCGATTTCACTTAATTAATATTAATCCCTCGTTACTGCCCATAGGAGAAGTAATAGGTAGGGATGACAGGATTTGAACCCGTGACATTTTGTACCCAAAACAAACGCGCTACCAAGCTGCGCTACATCCCTTTTCAAAATTTTTGTACAGTATCATTGTACAAAATCCATGTATTGTTTTCCACATCGTGATTTTCTCTTCTATCTATATACAATTTTCTTGTCATTTCTTATTTTTGGTTTCATATAATAAAAGAATTATATATATCTGAAACCTAACGTAAAAAAAATACAAATGATCTTGAACTACAGCATCTGACCATATATGTATTACAATAAAGAAGGAGGATTTTCAATGCGAGATATAAAAACATATCTCTCCACGGCCCCTGTGCTAACTACTCTCTGGTTTGGGTCTTTAGCAGGTTTATTGATAGAAATTAATCGTTTATTCCCAGATGCTTTGTCATTCCCCTTTTTTTAATTCTAGTTATTGATATGCGAAAAATAAAGAAAATTTGGGATACAATTATACGTGATGTGACTAAAACCCCGTCCACCCTTTTTTCATTCAGTTCTTTAGGATAGGAAGGAAAGAGAAAGTGTATTGAACCTCAGCAAAAATCCTGTGGATCTAAGATCCTATTTTGGAGAACATAAATGGAAAGGCGAGTACAGTCTAGGGCGGGCTGCACGAAATCCATCATAGCATAGAAAGAGGATCCTTAAATGCTGGGATTAGCATAGGAATAATTGATAGTTAGAAAAAAATTGTATTACTTACATTATTACTATATATTCTATTCATATTAATTTGAATTACAACGAAATCTTTAGAAATGGAATTTCTAGTTAGTAACTTCTATTGATTTTTTTTTGTTATTTTCGTATTCTTCGGTTCGGATCGAAAATAGAAGAGTTAAGTCGATTCAAAATGTAAAGGAGGTTTATGGCCAAGGGTAAAGATGTCCGAGTTATAGTTATTTTGGAATGTACCAATTGTGTCCAAAATGGTGTCAATAAAGAATCGCCGGGCATTTCTAGATATATTACTCAAAAGAATCGACACAATACGCCTAGTCGATTAGACTTGAGAAAATTTTGTCGCTATTGTCACAAGCATACGATTCACGGGGAAATAAAGAAATAGATCGAGCGGAACGTGTGTTCGATCTTTCCAATCCAAGGGGCAGGAAGCAGGAAAAGGGGGAAGTTCACATATATAATACAAATCAAACCTTATTTTGGTCGGATCTGAAATGAATAAAAAAAATATAATTTTAGAGAAAAGGAAAAACCCATGGATAAATCCAAGCAACCCTTTCGTAAATCTAAGCGATCTTCTCGTAGGCGTTATCCCCCAATTGAATCGGGGGATCGAATTGATTATAGAAATATGAGTTTAATTAGTCGATTTATTAGTGAACAAGGAAAAATATTATCTAGACGGGTGAATAAATTGACCTTGAAACAACAACGATTAATTACTATTGCTATAAAGCAAGCTCGTATTTTATCTTTGTTACCTTTTCTTAATAATGAGAAACAATTTGAGAGAGCCGAGTCGATCCCTAGAACTACTGGTCATAGAACCAGAAATAAATAGACATACTCCTCAATTTACCCAAAACTCCAATCGGAACTCAAGCTCGGATTTCTTTTTTGTTTGAAAAAGTCTAGAATCCAGGTTTTCTTCTTGTGTTATAAGAAACAACAAATAGGGGAAGAAGAAATCTTTTTTTTATTGAAAGATGTTCGTTCATTCCTACTACTTAATCTTAATTTATTCTATCTTCCCGGAGAAGGGACTCCGGGAATTCTTTTTCAATCATTTCTATATATTAATATCACTTTAGAATCTCCTTTATTTGAGAATCTTATTGGAAATCATGTAAAGACAATTCTTATTTGATATAGCTATTTGTGCAAGTATCTTACGATTAAGAAGCAATTGCTTCTTGTACATATTGTGTATTAATCGACTATAACTATAGAATACCCCCTTTTCACGAGTTACTGCATTTATCCGAGTGATCCACAAACGACGAAAATCCCTTTTTTGTCTTCCCCTATCTCGATGAGAGGAAACCAAAGCTCTCATTTTCTGTTGAGTAGCCGTTCGAGTAAGTCTTGAATGAGCCCCTATAAAGGTTGATGCAAATAAACGAATTTTTGTTCGACGTCTCCGAGCTATATATCCTCGTTTAACTCTGGTCATTGAATCAAATTAAACTTTAATGAATAACTAATTGATTTTTCTTCTTTCAGTCATCCTTTTATTCCCCGGTTGCTTAATAACAAAACGGATTATTCCAATATATAAAATAAAAATTCCAATGGCTTTTGCTACTATGACCTTCCCAACCACGATTTTTTATTCGTTCCAGACATTTTACTTGGAAATAAGAAATTTTATTGATACTAAAAAAATCAAAATAGTGGGTTCCGTCGTTTCTATGGTTACTTCGTAAACGGTGAGGTCCTCTCTATACACCGGAGCCTCCTCTTTCATTTCATTTAATCAAATGTTATTGTGAACTTGTATAGTTCACAATCTTTGGCTCTACCCATCAATTATACAATAATAGATAGCTCTTTTCACAAAAAAGGCTATCCATACAGTGACGGCATTTAATTATAAAAGTTGGCTAGGTAGCTGACCTTGTTAGTCCGTTCTTTCAAGAATAAGAACATGATTTTTTGCTTCTTATAGTACTATTTCCTCCGCTTAATGGATAACTATTTGCTACCAATGGGGAATTTCTTCTCATCTCAAATGGAGGTGATTGGATTTGCACCAATGGAAACCATAAATTCCATACACAAACAATATAGGTATTATGATAGATAGGTATATATATGATAGATCGATAGATCCTCATTTTTAGGTAATAAATACCCTTCTTCCACTCTATCTATCCTATGTTACTGGCAATTGGTACTGGAAAAATTGTTTCATTTATTCGAACTCATGATCTAAACGAGTCGCACATACACCCTAGTACATGTTCCTCGACGCTGAGGACATCCTCGAAGAGCGGGGGATTTCGTGACATTTCTTATTGGCTGTCTTGTGTTTCTAATAAGTTGTTTAATAGTTGGCATGTCGTATATATGGATAGAATAGTTTGGTTTAGATCGATCTTAACCTGATAATTATGATTATGAATTATTTCGATTCAATATTAAATCACAGAAAATTCGAATTATGGTTTGAATTGGAAATGGAATCATGGATTGAATTTACACGGAATTCCCAGTATTTTCATTTTCGACCGCTACAAGATCAACAATGCCATGAGCTTGGGCTTCTGTTGCTGACATAAAAACATCTCTTTCCATGTCTTCGGATATAACCCATAAAGGGTTGCCCGTTCTTTGTACATAAACCTTTGTAAGAGTTTCGCGAAGTTTCAGTAGTTCTTCCGCTTCCAGGATAAATTCCCCTGCTTGTGCCTCATAAAAAGAACTAGCGGGTTGGTGAATCATAACCCTGATAATATTGATATAACATTATGCATGAATGGTTCTTCTATCTCGAACGATTGGGGTCAAGTAAGGGATAAAAAAAAACAAGAAGAAAAAAATAGAATAGAATTGAACAGCCGTACAGGCATCTTTTGCTCATTGCATACGGCTCTGCAATGGAATTTACTTTTTCCTCCCTTCTATTCTATCGAAGAAAGAAATAGGATCCCTACGATCCAAATCGTTGAATGATCCATTTACCACCCTTCCTTTCGTATCATAGGAAGAAAAAAATACTATGATGGTTCTGTTGCTTTCTATATTTATCTCATCTGTGATTTAGCAATCCCAAAGTTTCTTTTCGACTTTTTGATACGATCAAAATAAGTAAAAATGATCCTTTTTTTCCATTTTCGTACTCTTTCTTTCATAACATAAATATCAGTAAAGAGACTTCTGGTGTGGAAGAAAATGGTTTGTGACGCTGAAATGTACTCCCGACACATAAGATAAAATCGGAAATAACCCCTGTTTCATACTACTATCTCGATATAAAATCTCATGTTAAGAAAAACAATAATGGATTGTTCATATCGAACTCGAAGTGCCATGCTATTATTACTTATTATTCATATTCGATATGGCGAAGGCATAGTCTTCTTCTTTTTTTTTCAAATAAATATTCATTGGCGCCAAGCGTGAGGGAATGCTATACGTTTGGTAATTTCTCCTCCGACCAGAATGAAAGATCCCATTGAAGCGGCTAATCCCATGCATATTGTATGTACATTGGGTGACACAAATTGCATAGTATCATAGATGGCTATTCCTGGTATTACCCATCCGCCGGGAGAGTTTATAAACAAATAAAGATCCTTAGTATCATCTTCTATACTAAGATATACCATGAGACCAACAAGTTGATTCGAAATCTCGCTATCAACCTCTTGCCCTAAAAAAAGTAATCTTTCTCGATGAAGTCGGTTGATTAGGACAAAATTGTATCCTTTAGGAACCGTACGTGCACCTTTGGATGCATACGGTTCAAAAATAAAATTGCGAAAAAAGAATCAATGTGTCTATTCTATTCCTATCTCTTTTTTTGTAACAGATTTCCGTTTTTCTAAAAAAGGGGGTTTTCCTCCATTTTTCAAAAAACATGAGTTTTTGCCCCTTCCCTAAAAAAAAGAATTTACTGATTGAATTAACCTTTCATTGATGTATTGTTTCGTCGAGATGAAAATCACGATGTCATTTTCTTGTTCCTGAATGGGCTCTTTCAATTCTTTTAGGTTTATGTTCTACTCCGGGGAAAGATCTGTCCGAATTCTATTTGCACATATAGGGCAAATGATCTCAGTACCACTTCTTTTTGCTACGACTTTTTTTCAATTTGTTTCATGCCTCCCCCCAAACTAAACTATTTGATGTATTCATCATACCGGTTAGCACGGCAGTTTCAGATCACCCCTCCCTATAATAAGTATAAGAATTGTCTATAATACAAGTGGTAATCGCGCATATATTACCATTATCGATTTGGTATTTTCTGAACGGAGCCTGGATACTTTATTTTATTAGTCCAAGTCAACCATAAATTCTTCTAATTGATAATATTTATCCTCAATATAAATTGATCTAATTTCACTTCACGCTCCGAATGATTAATGGTTCAATCAATACAATATTTACAATATTTCTTGGGCGAAACGGAGGATATCTCGATCGGGTGAGAAAACGGGTAAATCCCGTATAACCCAATATGTCTGACAAGTCGCACTATACGTCAACCCAAAATGCATCTTCCTCTCCAGGACTCCGAAAAGGTACTTTTGGAACACCAATGGGCATTAAATTTAAGAAAAAAATTAAGTACTATACTTCACTTTAATATGGAAACGTAAGAATGGGTTTATTGTCTTCATCATTTTTTTCTGTTTATTATATTTTATACATAGATTGAGGGTTTATATAGGAAGACAAAATAAATAAAAATTTGAACGAACGGGTCCGTCGATCATTCGAATAATGAATAAGTATCTATGCATTCCTTCCCCTAAAAAGGGACCAATCCTCCCATTGCGTATTGGTACTTATCGAGTATAGAATAGATCTGCTTCTCTTTGTTCTTACGAACAGAATTCTTCCGTTATTTTCAACGGAACGGAAGAAATAGTAACCCTTTCTTATACAGAATCCACTGAAAAGGTTAGGTACATAGTATAAGTTTCAATGCGATAAAGTTACATAGTATCTATTTTTCTTTGCTAAAGGGGTATTTCCATGGGTTTGCCTTGGTATCGTGTTCATACTGTCGTATTGAATGATCCCGGTCGATTGCTTTCTGTCCATATAATGCATACAGCTTTAGTTTCTGGTTGGGCAGGTTCGATGGCTCTATACGAATTAGCGGTTTTTGATCCCTCTGACCCTGTTCTTGATCCAATGTGGAGACAAGGTATGTTCGTTATACCTTTCATGACTCGTTTAGGAATAACGAATTCGTGGGGTGGTTGGGGTATTTCAGGAGGAACTATAACGAATCCGGGTATTTGGAGTTATGAAGGCGTGGCAGGGGCACATATTGTGTTTTCTGGCTTGTGTTTCTTGGCAGCCATCTGGCATTGGGTGTATTGGGACCTAGAAATATTCTGTGATGAACGTACAGGAAAACCTTCTTTGGATTTGCCCAAGATCTTTGGAATTCATTTATTTCTCTCAGGAGTAGCTTGCTTTGGCTTTGGCGCATTTCATGTAACAGGTTTATATGGTCCTGGAATATGGGTATCTGATCCTTATGGACTAACTGGAAAAGTACAATCTGTAAATCCGGCGTGGGGCGCAGAAGGTTTTGATCCTTTTGTTCCGGGAGGAATAGCCTCTCATCATATTGCAGCGGGTACGTTGGGCATATTAGCAGGCCTATTTCATCTTAGTGTCCGCCCGCCTCAACGTCTATACAAAGGATTACGTATGGGCAATATTGAAACTGTACTTTCTAGTAGTATCGCTGCTGTTTTTTTTGCAGCTTTCGTTGTTGCTGGAACTATGTGGTATGGTTCAGCAACTACCCCAATCGAGTTATTTGGTCCTACTCGTTATCAGTGGGATCAGGGATATTTCCAGCAAGAAATATATCGAAGAGTTGGCGCTGGACTAGCCGAAAATCTGAGTTTATCGGAAGCTTGGTCTAAAATTCCTGAAAAATTAGCTTTTTATGATTACATTGGTAATAATCCGGCAAAAGGGGGATTATTCAGAGCGGGATCAATGGACAGCGGAGATGGAATAGCTGTTGGGTGGTTAGGTCACCCCGTCTTTAGAGATAAAGAAGGGCGCGAGCTTTTTGTACGCCGTATGCCCACTTTTTTTGAAACATTCCCGGTAGTTTTGGTAGATGGAGACGGAATTGTGAGGGCCGATGTTCCTTTTAGAAGGGCAGAATCAAAGTATAGTGTTGAACAAGTAGGTGTAACCGTTGAGTTCTATGGTGGCGAACTCAATGGAGTCAGTTATAGTGATCCTGCTACTGTGAAAAAATATGCTAGACGTTCCCAATTAGGTGAAATTTTTGAATTAGACCGGGCTACTTTGAAATCCGATGGTGTTTTTCGTAGCAGTCCAAGGGGTTGGTTCACTTTTGGGCATGCTACGTTTGCTTTGCTCTTCTTTTTCGGACACATTTGGCATGGTGCTAGAACCCTGTTCAGAGATGTTTTTGCTGGTATTGATCCAGATTTGGATGCTCAAGTGGAATTTGGAGCATTCCAAAAACTTGGAGATCCAACTACAAGGAGACAGATAGTCTGATACAAGATTGCTACGGTATCTTTCGCCTCTATTTTTTTTATTTGAATTGAATAGGGTACCTAAGAAATCTTGACTTGAATTACCCACTTTTCTTTTATTTTTTCCCTTTTTTATATGGTAAATGATCCCAAATGAATAGGTGTGGAAGCTATAATTGTAAACCACGATCGAATCTATGGAAGCATTGGTTTATACATTCCTTTTAGTCTCGACTTTAGGGATAATTTTTTTCGCTATCTTTTTTCGAGAACCGCCCAAGGTTCCTACTAAAAAAACGAAATGATTTTTCATTATCTCAACTGAAGTTGAAGTAATGAGCCGACCGATATAATATGGTCGGCTCATTACTTCAACTAGTCTAGTCCCCGTGTTCTTCGAATGGATCTCTTAATTGTTGAGAGGGTTGCCCAAAAGCGGTATATAAGGCGTACCCGGTAAAGCTTACAAGTAAACCAGATATGGAGATGGCGACTAGGGTTGCTGTTTCCATTTTGAGATAATTTCAAGATCACAATGGATCTACGATAAGATCGTTTATTTACAACTACAACGGAATGGTATACAAAGTCAACAGATCTCAACCAATGATTAAATAGGATTTATGGCGACACAAACCGTTGAAGGTAGTTCTAGATCTAGGCCAAGACAAACTAACGTAGGGAGTTTATTGAAACCATTGAATTCAGAATATGGTAAAGTAGCTCCGGGCTGGGGGACTACACCACTTATGGGAATCGCAATGGCTCTATTTGCGATATTCCTATCTATTATTTTGGAAATTTATAATTCTTCCGTTTTACTGGATGGAATTTCAATGAGTTAGGTTCATAAAAACAAGGAAGTCCTTGTTTTTCGATCAAAATAACAAATTTACTTAAGACTCGGATTTATAGACCATTCTGGTAGTTCGACTGTGGAATTTATTTGTTTCGGTATTTCCGGAATATGAGCGTGTGACTTGTTATAATTGATCCTATTGATAATACAGAGAAAGAGCCTGTCGTCTCTATCAAGATGATTCTATCTCGTCAGATATTGATTCTAGTATCTGGAACACGGAATATATAGAATAGATCAAGAAAAGAAATATTTGAACTATGATTCATACCTACTATTCAGACCTCGCGACCGGACTCAAAAAAAGATGTCAGATAAGTATTTTATAAAGCAAACGATTTTTCTTTCTTCAGACTTCTTTTGTCCGAAGGACAAAGATTTTGTTGAGTCATTACATCTACTCATTGAATAAGTGATCATCAAATGGTTTTTACTCAGAGAACCTTTGAGTTTAGCTTGGGGCGAAATCATCGTGGTTCTAGTATGAATCTGAGGTTTTAATTGATTCATAGGGTCTCAACAAGAGAATTCCTATCAATAGTAAAACAAGAGTAAATCCGCATTACGTACAAAAAAATAGGGAAGAGAAGATTCAAGAGGCCCATAACGATCAACATAAAGAAAGACGGACGAGCCAACTTGATATTTTTTGGCATTATCATCACAAAGAAAGAAGAGATTCCGTCTTTTTGTTACTTACTATCTTCGGGACAAATCGAATCAAGCGAATAAGAATAAGAAGTTTTGCACTTTCTATATTCGTGGAAACTAGTATTTGTGTGTTTCTGTTTGAGCCGTACGAGATGAAATTCTCATATACGGTTCTCAGAGGGGGAGTCCTCTTGGATTACCTATCTCAATAAAGTATATGATTGGTTCGAGGAACGCCTCGAGATTCAAGCGATTGCAGACGATATAACTAGTAAGTATGTTCCTCCTCATGTCAACATATTTTATTGTCTAGGAGGGATCACACTTACTTGTTTTTTAGTACAAGTAGCTACGGGTTTTGCTATGACTTTTTACTATCGTCCAACCGTTACAGAGGCTTTTTCCTCTGTTCAATACATAATGACTGAAGCCAATTTTGGTTGGTTAATCCGATCAGTTCATCGATGGTCAGCAAGTATGATGGTTCTAATGATGATTCTGCACGTATTTCGTGTGTATCTTACAGGGGGATTTAAAAAACCCCGCGAATTAACTTGGGTTACAGGTGTAGTTTTGGGTGTATTGACTGCATCTTTTGGTGTAACTGGTTATTCCTTACCTCGGGACCAAATTGGTTATTGGGCAGTAAAAATCGTGACGGGTGTACCTGACGCTATTCCTGTAATAGGATCGCCTTTGGTAGAGTTATTGCGTGGAAGTGCTAGTGTCGGCCAATCCACTTTGACTCGTTTTTATAGTTTACACACTTTTGTACTGCCTCTTCTTACTGCCGTATTTATGTTAATGCACTTCCCAATGATACGTAAGCA